TATTGGAAATACTAATGGAAGTGAAAACCCCCTTATAGATAAAAACACTCATAGTTGGGAGGATAGTGAGAGCCCCTCTTGCGATAATATTGATCATTTATTCCATGTCATAGGCATTCCGAGTTTCCTCTCTGATGATACTTCTTTTTTAGTTCAAGACAGTGATGGTCACAATTATTCCATATATTTTGATATTGAAAATAATATTTTTGAGATTGACAATGAGCCCCTTCCCCTGTTTCGAGGTAAACTAGAAAAAGCACTTTCTAGATATAGTTTGAATAGTTACATTCTAAATTGCATTGACAATTATCTTGATATTGAAATCCTTATGAATAGTGACATTTATAGTTCTATTTTTAATGTAGACCAAAAGGCTATTAGATACATTGTTACTTACATTTGTTATGAAATGGATTCCCATGAAGAAAGCGATTCCCATATGCAACAAAATCCCAGTATAAGTATAAATTACAAGGATTTATGGGTTCTATGCGAAAATTGTTATGAATTAAATTATAAGAGGTTTTTGAAGGAAAAATTGAATATTTGTGAACACTGTGGGTCTCATTTGAAAATGAATAGTTCAGATAGAATTGAACTTTTGATTGATCCCGGCACTTGGGCTCCAATGGATGAGGACATGTTTTCTGTGGCCCTTGAATTTGATTCGGAGGAGGAGGATGCCTATGAAGATAAAAAAGATGGCGATGAGGACATTATTTCTGTGGCCCCTGAATTTGATTCGGCGCGGGCTCCAATGGGTGACGGAATGGCTTGTTTTGCGGGCCCCACTGATTCGAAGGAGGAGTCTTATATCGATCGTATTGATTCTTATCAAAAAGAGACAGGGTTAAATGAGGCTGTTCAAACAGGCATAGGTCAATTAAATGGCATTCCCCTAGCAATTGGGGTTATGGAGTTTCAGTTCATGGGGGGGAGTATGGGATCCGTAGTAGGCGAGAAAATAACCCGTTTGATCGAATATGCTACTGATAAATCTCTACCTGTTATTATAGTGTGTGCTTCCGGGGGAGCCCGTATGCAAGAAGGGAGTTTGAGTTTGATGCAAATGGCAAAAATATCTTCCGCTTCATATAACTATCAATCAAATAAAAACGTATTATATGTATCGATCCTTACATCTCCTACAACCGGTGGAGTGACCGCCAGCTTTGGTATGTTAGGGGATATCATTATTGCCGAACCTAATGCCTACATTGCATTTGCGGGTAAAAGAGTAATTGAAGAAACATTGAAAACCGAAATACCTGAAGGTTCACAAGAGACTGAGTATTTATTCGAGAAAGGCTTATTCGACCCAATCGTACCACGTAATCCTTTAAAAGGCGTTCTGAGTGAGTTGTTTCAACTTCATGGTTTCTTTCCGGTGAATCAAAATGAAAGTCAAAAAAAGGGGGATTTGTTATAGCCGCATATATATAATAGAAGAACTTCATCCAATTTAAAGGGGATCTCACACCACAAGACAGAGAACAATAACCGAGAAAAAAGGTCTAATTTCTAATTATGGAAACAACAAGTTGTTGTTCTTAACAATAAAACAACAATTCGTATATATGATATAACTAGAATAACCGAAACAGAGATCTATTCTATTCAATTAACCGCGGTCATCTTATTATATCCGAGTAATTGAACATGCATAAGAAAGATCCACCTTATTTACAATTCCAAGAAGGCGGGTCTTTCTTATGCATACAGGCCCATTCAAATCCATAAGTATAAGTAAAGTAGATAAACAGGAATCAGAATTAACGGCAGTACATACAAGATAGAGATTTGAGATGTTAAGTTAAATACTTAATCTTATAAAGAAACCAAAAAAATCAAAAATGAAAACCTCACTGAAAAAAAAAAAAAAATCTCGACTGAATCTTTCAGAAAGTCAAGGTATTTGTAAGAAAAAGCCTTTTTATTCTGAAAAGGCTGTATATCATCATTCATAACATAGATAAGGATACAAAACGTGCAGTTTTGTACTCATTCATTAGCCTTGTTGGCTTTCTTGTTCCGGCATTTTTAGTCCGATTTTTATTACGAAGGCTATAAAAGCCTTGGGAAAAAACCCTTCTTCTTCTTCTTTTTTTTATTTACATGATTTTTTATATCATGTAAATAAAAAAAAGAAGAAGAAGAAAAAAAAAAGACGAATCTTAAGTATATAAAGTATAGATAATGTACATAGTCTATGTACATTATCTATACTTTATATACTTAAGATCTCTTTACTTTATAAGATAAGAGGTTAAAATATTCAATCGAGGTATCTAGTCTATGGAAACTTTCAGCTTCCCTGCTTTTTTTGTACCTATCGTGGGCCTAGTATTTCCTGCAATTGCAATGGCTTCTTTATCTATTCATGTTCAAAAAAACAAGATTATCTAGCTCCAACGGGAGTAAAATATGAAAATGACTTTGTTTGAAAGACCCTATTATATTGTATAAAAGAAAAATAGTTCTATATAATTATAATTATTCCTAATGATTCCAATTCTAATAGTGCTAGTTGGTGAAAGTTACTTTTTCGCTTGGGTTATTCTCTCAATTCCAATAAAATGCACCTGGATCTTGTATGAACTGGCGATCAGAACGTATATGGATAGAACTTATAACGGGGTCTCGGAAAACAAGTAATTTCCTTTGGGCCTGTATCCTTTTTTTAGGTTCATTAGGATTCCTATTGGTTGGAACTTCTAGTTATCTTGGTCGCAATCTGATATCCTTATTTCCGTCTCAGCAAATCCTTTTTTTTCCACAAGGGGTCGTGATGTCCTTCTATGGGATCGCGGGTCTCTTCGTTAGCTCCTATTTGTGGTGCGCTATTTGGTGGAATGTAGGTAGTGGTTATGAGCAATTCGATAGAAAAAAGGGAAAAGTTTGTATTTTTCGTTGGGGATTTCCTGGAAGAAATCGTCGCATTTTCTTTCGATTCCTTATGAGAGATATCCAATCGATTCGAATCGAAGTTATAGAGGGTCTTTATCCTCGTCGTGTACTTTATATGGAAATCAGAGGTCAGGGAGCCCTTCCGCTGACTCGTACTGATGAGAATTTGACTCCACGAGAAATTGAACAAAAAGCTGCTGAATTGGCCTATTTCTTGCGCGTACCTATTGAAGTATTTTGAAATGAACTGAAGCATTTTTCTCTGCATTGGGCAAGAGGCCCAGGAATCCAATCCTCTTTGTTTTTTTTTTTGCTAGAGAGCTCCTCTTTCATAAAAATACAAGATTGAGTAGAGTCCAGCCAGGAAGTCGCTTCATTTCATTAAAAATTGACTGATTCAAAATGACAAAAAAGAAAACATTTGCCCCCTTTCCATATCTTGCATCTATAGTCTTTTTACCCTGGTGGATCTCTTTCTCATTTAACAAAAGTATAAAGTCTTGGGTTAGTAATTGGTGGACTACTAGTAAATCCGAAACTTTTTTGAATGATATTCAAGAAAAGAAGATTTTAGATAAATTCATAGAATTAGAAGAACTCTTTTTTTTGGACGAAATGATAAAGGAGTACCCGGAGACGCATATACAAAAGCTTCGTATAGGAATCCACGAAGAAACAATACAATTGGTTAAGATGCACAATGAGGGTCATATCCATACCATTTTGCATTTCTCGACAAATATAATAAGTTTTGCTATTTTAAGTGGTTATTCTATTCTGTGTAATGAAGAACTTGCCATTCTTAATTCTTGGGTTCGAGAATTTCTCTATAATTTAAGCGACACAATAAAAGCCTTTTCTATTCTTTTGTTAACTGATTTTTGTATTGGATTCCATTCGCCTCGTGGTTGGAAACTAATAATTTCTTTTGTCTACAAGGATTTTGGATTTTCTCATAATGATCAAATTCTATCTGTTCTTGTTTCTATTTTTCCAGTCATTCTAGATACCTTTTTTAAATATTGGATTTTCCATTATTTAAATCGTGTATCTCCCTCGCTTGTAGTGATTTATCATTCAATGAAAGACTAAAGAATGATTCACTAATATGAATCCAATGATAATCTTTCTTACTTCGTCCATAAACAAATCAGTCAAAATCTTAAGCACTCTTTCTCTTTTTATTCATCCAGGGGAGTATTCCTGTATTCCAGTAAAATAATAAAATAGTCTAATCGTGGATAGGAAACTATACTAGCAGCCTACCTAATTTATTGTATAAATGTATACATTTTTGGGATCAATGATTGGACCATGCAAAATAGAAATATCTTTTCTTGGGTAAAGGAGCAGATGACTCGATCCATGTCTCTATCGATCATGCTATTGATATATATAATAACTTGGGCATCGATTTCACATGCATATCCCATTTTTGCACAACAGAGTTATGAAAATCCACGAGAAGCAACCGGGCGTATTGTATGCGCCAATTGCCATTTAGCTAATAAGCCCGTGGATATTGAGGTTCCACAAGCAGTACTTCCTGATACTGTATTTGAAGCAGTTGTTAGAATCCCGTATGATATGCAACTGAAACAAGTTCTTTCTAATGGGAAAAAGGGGTCCTTGAATGTAGGGGCGGTTCTTATTTTACCGGATGGATTCGAACTAGCGCCTCCTGATCGTATTTCTCCCCAAATGAAAGAAAGGATGGGTAATCTGTCTTTTCAGATTTATCGCCCGACTCAAAAAAATATTCTTGTGATAGGACCTGTTCCTGGTCAGAAATATAGGGAAATCACCTTTCCTATTCTTTCACCGGACCCTGCTACTAAGAAAGATGTTTACTTCTTAAAATATCCTATATACGTTGGTGGGAACAGGGGAAGGGGGCAGATTTATCCCGATGGGAGTAAGAGTAACAATACAGTATATAATGCTACAACAGCAGGTATAGTAAGCAAAATAGTGCGTAAAGAAAAGGGGGGGTATGAAATAAACATAGTGGATGCATCTGACGGACACCAAGTCGTAGATATTGTACCTCCAGGACCAGAACTTCTTGTTTCTGAAGGTGAATCCATTAA